GATGAATCCGCCCAAGCAGGCTTACTAATGGGATGTCCTGAAAAGTTACAAAATTTCGCTTTAGCCAATGATCCAATCAAAGGAATAATTGGAACTATAGTATCAAACTTTTTAATAACAATATCTATAATAAATGACTTTTCTAACATTTGACTCCTTACTGCTGAAGGAGTTGGTCGTACACTTGAAAGATAACCCAGAAAATCGATAAAATGATTGGATAATTGGTTTATATGAATCCTATCCGGTTGAGACCAAAAGTAAAAATGACATTCCCATAAATTTACAAGGTAATATTTCCATTTCTTCATCAGAAGAGGGGTTCCTTTTGAAGACAAAATGGATTTTCCTTGAAATCTGAAATACTGTATGAAAGGATCCTTGAACAACCATAGGATAGTATGAAAATCATTACGAAAATCCACTAAAAAATGTTCTATTTTTCTATAAAAATGTGTTCGATCAAGAAAAGCTCTAGAAGACGTTGATCGTAAATGATAAGATTGTTTACGGAGAAAAACAAATATGGATTCCGATTCATATACATGAAAATTATATAGGAACAGGAAAAATCTTTGATTCTCTTTTGAAAAAAAGAGAATCATTTTCGTTTTTTGAGTAATAAGACTATTCCAATTATGATACTTGTAGAGAAAGAATCTCAATAAGTGCAAAAAGGGAGCATCTTGTATCCAAGAGCGAAGGGTTTGAACCAATAGTTCCAGATGGATAGGGTAGGGTATTAGTATATCTAATACATGATTTAAATGTAATAATTTATCCTCTAAAAAGGGAAATATGGAATGAATTGATCGTAAAGTAGTCATAGATTTGTCTATTTCTTGACTTTCTGGGGAAGATACTAATCGCAGTGAGAATGGAAGTTCCACAATGACTGCAACCCCCTCTGATATCATTTGAGAATCCAAATTTTTATTATGCCCGAAAAAAAAATTTGGATTAGAATCATTCGTAAAAATAATCAAATGCTTCTGTTGATACATTCGAGTAATTAAACGTTTAACAATTATTAAACTATATTTTTTGTCATAACCTAAATTTTCCATAGGCTCATAAAGAATCGATTTATTTAACCCATGATCATGAGCAAGTGCATAAATGTATTCCTGAAAGAGAAGTGGGTATAGGAAGTCCCGTTCTCGCGATCTATCTATCTTTAAATAGCCTTGTAATTCCTCCATTTGAAATTCGATTTGAACCAAAACCGGGGATTTCTTGGGTCATCAAATGATACGATACATAGGTACGATACAGTCAAAACAAGGTATCAAGGTATCATAGTAAGAAAAGATACCTTGGAAATAATTAATCCATGGATTCTCTCTTTTTCCATCCGATTGGTTCTTGTTCGTTATAAGATACCGAAGATGTTTAGAAATCCTTTATTTTTGCAACCCGATCGCTCTTTTGACTTTAGAATTATATTTCTCAATATACTGTTTCTTTTACACATTCGTCTCCGCACAGGGATATAATTAATAGAATAGTTAGGATTCAAAAAAAAAAGTGAAGAATCCACTTATTAAAGTGATTTCATAACCTTTGCCCGCCCCAGGGACTAATATATTTCTAACGTATAATTAGATCGGGTAATTGGTAATTATTCGAATTAAGAACCGAAGCTCGTTGCTCTTTTTGTTTCCCTATAATTGGAGCTTTTTGGCTCTATCCATTTATTCACTCGATCCAACCATAATTGATTTTTTGTACCGCTCTAAGAATTAAAACTCTAACAAACTAAACAAATATTTTGTACCGATCCCGTAAGGGTTAAGTACTCTATCTTAAAGTTATTTATTTATGATATGAGTTATTCATTTATACGACATGCTGTTTTTTCCATTCGTTCCCTCTCAGGATCAGTCGGGGTCTTACAAACTCTACCAACGGTATGGACGAATCCGTTCCTTCATCCAAATGTGTAAAAGATTTTAGCCGCACTTAAAAGCCGAGTACTCTACCGTTGAGTTAGCAACCCAAAAATATAATTATGGTGTGTAGATACGATCGAAAAAAAAAGAGAGATTGGATTGCACAACCCCATCAAAAACATTTTTTTATAGTAAATTATGAACATAAAAATGAACAGCTATAATGCTGAAAAATTCCCGGATAAGATAAATGAAATATATCCCAGAGAATTTAAGGAACCTATCGCTTACATGAAGTAAAGTAAAAAAAAAACTTATAGGGCGTGGATAAATAGATCTATTTATCCACGATCAATTATATTTTTTCAATACACTATTGTCAATATGAACGTTGAGAAAAAAAAAATAATATTATTATTATAAAATAATAAGAACTTGTGTTGGATTGGCATTTCATAGATAACCTACCTAGAGAATAAAAAAAGTGTAGATGTCGAAAAGAAAAAAATAATCAAGAAGAAAACCTCGGGTTTATTCAATATCCATAAAGATACCATAAGAAAGCTCGGCCCCTTTTTTTAGTGGAGTCTCGCCAAAAACTACCCGATTGGGGGATAATACCATACATAATTTTATGGATAGAACAAAAGATGGGGAAACGGGAAGGGGAATAGTGAAGAAAAAATTACACAAAACTAGACTAGCTCTTTTTTATTTTCTCGTTTTTATATGTATTGTATGAATTACATTTTATTTCGCGTAATTAACGCGAAGTTCCTTAAATATCTCCGCCTTCTTTAAAATATCATGAACAGTTTCCGTAGGTTGAGCGCCTTTTTCAAGGAAATATAAAATGGCGGGAACATTTGAAGAAGCTTGATTTTTTATTGGATCATAAAAACCCACTTTACGAAGATCTCTTCCTTCTCTTCGGGATCGAACATCAATTGCAACGATTCGATAAATGGCTCATTGGGATAGATATAGATGAACAATTCCCCCCTTAGAAACGTATAGGAGGCTTTCTCCTCGTACGGCTCGAGAAAGAATGATTCTAATGTCATAGTATATAGAGTGGCAAATAGATCCATAAAATAATAAATTAAATTAAACCGAAACTATGATTTTTTTCGTTTTTTTTGGTCGAAAACCCGAAAAACCATTCGTACTTATAACTCAAGTTAGATAATTCTCAAAGAGTTCAAAGGAAAATCCCGAGTCCTTGGCATTTCATTTATTGAGCTGTCTCTAACCCACTTTTTTGTCTCGTTTTTTATCCATTTTTTGGATTCCTTTTTTTATTTTGTTCAAAGTGTTGAGACAAAAAAAATTGGTGTTTTCTTGTTCCAGGATCGTTTATCTTCGTTTTGAATCATTGGGTTTAGACATTACTTCGGTGATCTTTAATCGTTTCAAAATGGCAGCAACATACCTTTTGTTATTTATTGACTATCGAAGAATCGTATAAACGCTTGATTCCCGTGTGATACACTTTATGATCGAAATAGTTTTTCCAATTCCAACAAAAATTTCAAATCCAAAAGGATATTTTATTCGAATTGAATCTTTTGAATTTCTATATCGAAGATATGCTTACGAAGTTGTTCTAACTTATTGATTGACATTAACCATAGATCCTTACCTCTGAGAAATTAATTAATCTTTTCCGCTCGAGCTCCATCGTGTATTATTTACTTTTACTTTAACTAACAACCCCATTTAGTTGGGTTGTGGGTTGGTTAAAGTAAATAATTAGAACCGAACAAACTATGTCGAGCTAAGAGCACCTCATAATTTATATATTAAAAAATGGTGGATGTAAGAATCCACAACCGATCATTCCTTCAAGTCGCACGTTGCTTTCTACCACATCGTTTTAAACGAAGTTTTACCATAACATTCCTCAAGTTTGTTTGGAACCGGTATGGAATTGATTCAATATGGAATCATGAATAATCATTTAATTTACTCAATGGATACATAATCATAATATAATCATAATATAATCATAATAATAATATAATAATCCGTACTTTTTTTTTCTACTTCTATACTGTATATATATAATATAGATTTCTTTTTTTCTTCCAGAAGTAATTCTTATCAACCAGCACTCTTATTATGATGTGAACCCTTAGGAGTAATTCATCGAATCGCTTAGATATAAAAAAAGATCTCTTTCATATGATTCCACTATGGATATCTACATACATCTAGATGGTATTTAACTATAACTTTCTGTAATATAGATTGTATATTCCTATTGCTAATTCTAGTTGCTGTAGTACATAGTACTCAAAATATTTGAAAAAGCGGATCCAAGGCATGAAAATATCCTCTCGATCCATTTATTTATGATACATGAAGGATAGAAATACAGATCAAGCTCCCTTACTTTAGCGATTTACTTCGCCAAACAAAACAAAGGGGAGGGAAAAATTCTACGAGCCCTTGTTGTTTTATTTTAGGTTAGGTTCAAGTTTGACGGGAATAATATTCTACGACTAGCAACTCATTTATTTCCAAACCGACCCACTTACTATCTATTATTTGATTGACTGATCCTTTATATTGGGATGGGTGAAGAGTTAAATGTTTTGGCAATTTTTCACGGGGAGATGAATCAAGATAATTTTGAATCAGAGCTCTGGATTTTTGTTCATCCCTTGTAGTAATAATATCTCGGGGTTTGCATCGATAACTTGGTATATCTACTATATGACCATTAACTAAAATATGCCTATGGTTAACTAATTGTCGGGCTCCAGGAATGGTCGAAGCCATACCTAATCGAAAAAGGATGTTATCCAAACGCATTTCAAGTAATTGTAGTAAAACCTGACCTGTTGACCCTTTAGCTTTTCCAGCGATATGAACGTATTTAAGTAATTGTCTTTCCGTTAGACCATAATGAAAACGCAATTTTTGTTTTTCTTCTAAACGAATACGATATTGAGATTTTTTCCCGGAGCGTGATTGGTTTCTAGGATCACTTCCGGGTGTGGTTCTTTTACTAGTACATCTGAGAATTTTTAATTGGCTAGTTAGTCCCGGTAAAACACCCAGACGGCGTATTTTTTTGAAACGAGGCCCTCGGTAACGAGACAT